AATATATTATTATATATTTATATATTTAAAATATTTATATATTTAAATTATATATTTATATTTATAAAATTTAATATAAAAATAAATTAATAAATTTTTATAAATTTATAATAAATTATAATTATCTATTTATAAAAATAAATTTTATAATAAAAATTAATTTATTATAAATATTTTGAATTGCAATTGAAATTCTTTTTAAATTGGAATCTTTTTATTTTAATTTATTTTAAATAGAAAAAGGATTAAAATAGTAAATTAATAAAAAGATTAATGCATAAAAAAAATACAATAAAATATACGAAGAAATTCGACCACCCCCTACATATTTTATAACCTCTCCCAGAAAAAAACTTGTAATACCCACCCCATTTGGAATTCCATCAATTACTCGTCTATCAAAAAAATAATTTAGTTTAGCTAATCTTCTTACATTAGTAATTAAAGATATTTTATAAAAAGCATCTATGTAACCACGATTATATGACCAATCATATATGACATTTCTTATTTTATCTGCTTTGTTAGGAACATTTTTTGAAAAAAGATTAAGTAAGTTGATATTTTGTAAAGATGAATAAACAGGCGTATAGAAAAAAGACGCTATAAATATTCCGAAAAAAGCTATACTGACCGAAAAAGTTGCATTTGTGACAAATTCATACCAATTCTCAGAATTATTTGAATTTGGATGTAAACGGTCTATAGACGGAATTAACAATTTTGATAATATATCCAAATCTAGTCCTTCTTGATTGAAAGAGATTCCTATGACCCCAATGAACAAAGTAAATAGTACTAATACAAGCATAGAAAATAACATAGTATTTTCCGATTCATGGGGATAGGAAAAAGTGGTGTTGTTAGTTTCAAAATAGGTAATATCAATAAAAGGCCATGTTATGTTTTTTATATTTCTATCAATTCCATATGAATGCGCCTTCTTCCGAAAAGAGGAAGCCCTCCCATTATTATTCATTGTTAATAAAGATAATAAATAGATTCTTTTTTTCACTTCTTTTTCTTTACCCCATAAAGATATTGAATGGAATGAGCTATCTTTTTTTCCATTATAATTTTTTAAATTAACATTTAAATATCCTTCAAAAACAAGTAAATAGATCCGAAACATATAAAATGCGGTTAATCCTGCTGTGGAACAAGCTATTATTGCGAAAATTGGTGAATACAACCAACTATTATTAAGAATTTCATCTTTAGACCAAAAACAGGCAAAGGGTGGAATACCACAAAGAGAAAGTGTACCCACTAAAAAAGCGGTTTTTGTAATTGGCACATGTTTTGTTAACCCGCCCATAAGAACCATATTTTGACTTTTATCTGGAGAATATCCAACAATAGTTTCCATTGAATGAATAATGGATCCGGATCCTAAAAACAATAATGCTTTTGAATAAGCATGAGTAATCAAATGAAATAAAGCGGCTCGATAAGAGCCCATACCTAGAGCTAACATCATATAACCCAATTGAGACATTGTAGAATAAGCCAAACTTCTCTTAATATCCTTTTGAGCAAGAGCTAAAGTAGCTCCTAATACTACTGTTATTATCCCTATGAAAGCTATTCCATTCATTATGGAAGGTATAACTATGAAAAGAGGAAAAAGTCGGGCTACAAGAAAAATTCCCGCCGCTACCATAGTAGCAGCATGGATAAGAGCAGAAATAGGGGTAGGCCCTTCCATAGCATCTGGTAACCATACATGAAGGGGGAATTGGGCAGATTTAGCAACCGAACCGCCAAATAACAGGAAGGCACACAAAGTAACTAATAAAAGATTAACCTCATTATTATAAATCAAGTTATTGAATATTTCAAATAAATCCCGAAATTCCAAACTACCCGTTATCCAATAAAGACCTAAAATTCCCAATAATAAACAAAAATCTCCTACCCGATTAGTTACAAACGCTTTTTGACAAGCATTTGCCGCAATAGGGCGTGTGAACCAAAAACCTATTAATAGATAAGAACACATTCCAACCAATTCCCAAAAAATATAAATTTGTATCAAATTTGAACTAGTAACCAATCCCAACATTGAAGTATTAAAAAAACTCATATAAGCAAAAAATCTCAAATATCCTTCATCATGAGACATATAATTGTCACTATAAATAAGAACCAGAATTCCAACAGTAGTGATTAATATTGACATAATAGAGGTAAGTGAATCGATCAAGTAGCCAAACTCTAAAGAAAGATCATTATTTATAGTCCAAGACCATACATATTGATAGATGGAACTATTATTGATTTGATGAATAGACAGATCCACCGCAAAAATCATAACTATACTTAATAATAAAACACTAGGAAAAGCCCACATACGGCGAATCTTTTTTGTTGCCGTGGGAAAAAGGAGAAGTCCCGCTCCTATTAACATAGGAACTGGAAGTGGAATGAAAGGTAGGATCCATGAATATTGATGTGTATATTCCATACAAAAAAAAAGAAAAAAAAAAAAGAAAAAAATTTCTTAATTCTTAATGAGTTTGGTTTCTTATTCGTCAATTTTATCTCTTTTGAGAGGGTTCAGTTAATAAAAAAATTAAGATAAGATTAAGATAGAAATAGAATTTTCTATTGTTAATTATTCTGAATTTTTGTCCAATATTTCCAATAGTTCAAAGTACGAAGTGAAAATGGATCAAATGATATGACCAAATTACTAGTGAAAAATCCACTTTTTTTTAATAAAAATTTGAAATTATTATTATACAATAATTTATATACGGAGAGTGAGGATAAATAATTACACCAAAACTCAAAACATTAGTTTATTTCGATATGAATCATAAAAAACAATCCATATGACTCAAAAAAATTCTTATTTTTTTGAGTTTTTGATTCCGAATCATTAATTCGTTTTGGCACTAATTGATTATTTTCCATTCCAATAAAAAGACATCTATCTTTGGAAAAAGTTTGTAAAAAAGGTTATGATATTCAACAGTTTACTTTAGATAGAAAAAAAGAATTAAGATACATGATTTTTAAAAATCATGTATCTTTTAAACGACCAAGTAAGCAGGATAAAGATAAGGGTTGGGTTCTTAAACTTTTTCGATGTTATTTTATTCCATGTATAAATACAATACGACAAAAATAGACCGAGATATAAAAGGATAGTCTTTTTTTGTCAGAATTACATAAAAAAGAATTACATAAAAGATTACTAGGAACAAAAAAAGACTGTGTGATTTTTACATATCCACATTTTTGAAAGAGTAGAATAGTCTAATTTAGAAAAACAAATAGATAAGATAGATATATGGCTAATTAAAGAACAATTCATTTTGAACAATAGATGTCTTTCACATCCAACTATAGCAATGAATAAACTAGTATAATTTTGGAATGGCAGCTCCAAAAAAACGCACTTCTATATCAAAAAAAAGGATTCGGAAAACTATTTGGAAGGAGAAGGGATATTGGGCAGCATTGAAAGCTTTTTCGTTAGCGAAATCTCTTTCTACGGGGAACTCAAAAAGTTTTTTTGTGCAACAAATACAAACATTGGAATAATCTAAATTAGCTGGACTCAAAGAATAGTCTAATTTCAAAGAATAGTTTCGTATATATATATTGAAAATTTTTTATGATTTTTGGTTTTTTTGCTCTTTTCTATTTATATTATTTATTTATAGTTTTTTTTTAGTTTATCTATTTTATAGATATTTTTATACAAACTAAAATAAGATATAAGAAATAAGATATAAGTAAGAATTTCTATTTGCTAATGTTTTGAACCGTTCAATAAAAAATTGACCCCATGTTGGAATTGACTTTTTTTTTTTATTTTTAAATTAAAATTCTTTAATTTTCTGTTTTTCAAATGCAATATTTGTATTTGTTTACTAAATTGAATATTTAGTAAACAAATATTGCATTGGAATCGACTCTTTCAATCTCGACGATTGAATAAAAATCGGTTATTATGATTTCGAGCAAGCCGCTATGGTGAAATCGGTAGACACGCTGCTCTTAGGAAGCAGTGCTAGAGCATCTCGGTTCGAGTCCGAGTGGCGGCATGGCATCTTATTTTCTAAAAGAGTAAGTCCTATAATGAATTCAATTCCCGATTTCCATTCATATAATTAGGAGATCTTTTCTTTTATTCATTTTTTTATATGATATTTTCAACTTTAGAGCATATATTAACTCATATATCGTTTTCGGTCGTATCAATTGTAATTGCAATTCGTTTGATAACCTTATTAGTCAATGAAATCGTAGTACTATATGATTCGTCCGAAAAAGGCATGATAGTAACTTTTTTCTGTATAACAGGATTATTAGTTACTCGTTGGATTTTTTCGGGACATTTACCATTAAGTGATTTATATGAATCAATAATCTTTCTTTCATGGGGTTTTTCCATTTTTCATATAGTTCCGGTTTTTGGTTTTAAAAAGCTTAAAAACGATTTAAGTACAATAATCGCACCAAGTGTTATTTTTACCCAAGGCTTTGCTACTTCGGGGCTTTTAACCGAAATGCATGAATCCGCAATATTAGTACCCGCTCTACAATCGCATTGGTTAATGATGCACGTAAGTATGATGGTATTGGGCTATGCAGCTCTTTTATGTGGATCATTATTATCAGTAGCTCTTTTAGTCATTACATTTCGAAAAGTAATAATAAGAAATATTGGTAAGAACAAGAATTTATTTTTTAATGAGTCATTTTCTTTTGCTGAGATCAAATACATGAACGAAAGAAACAATGTTTTACGAAGCACTTCTTTTCCTTCTTATAGAAATTATTACAGGTCTCAATTTATTCAACAATTGGATCGTTGGAGTTATCGTATTATTAGTCTAGGTTTTATCTTTTTAACCATAGGTATTCTTTCGGGAGCAGTATGGGCTAATGAGGCCTGGGGATCATATTGGAATTGGGATCCAAAGGAAACTTGGGCGTTTATTACTTGGACCATATTCGCGATTTATTTACATACTAGAAAAAAT